AATTTTCGATTTTGATCGCTTTATAGTTTATAGTTAGAATTGATTGGTTGTACCTACCCAATAATCTAGAATGATTCACTATTCACTCGATTTTAGGTTTTTGGGTCATAATCATTATGTAGGAGAGATGGCCGAGTGGTTGAAGGCGTAGCATTGGAACTGCTATGTAGGCTTTTGCTTACCGAGGGTTCGAATCCCTCTCTTTCCGTACCTTCACCTAATTCATCGATCTTACTAACCACAATAGATCAAATAGCAATGGATACAACTATTCCAACAGTTAGACCTTTCTTTGATAAGGATTCTCTATTCCTAATGGCTGTGGTACGGAAAATACTGTGAAAGAAAAGAGTAGAGTAGACAAGGAATGAAAATCTCCCTCTCGGTCTATGATACCTAAATGGAAGAAAAATCCGGATTAAACCCTTATTTATCTTAACCTTAGGTTAATTTACTTCGCCGAAAGGGAGCAAAATGGGCGAACCCTTATTCTTATTAGTGTTGATTTTCCTTTTTGTTAGGTTTAAGTCTGACGAGAATAATATTCTACAACTAGCAATTCATTTATTTTCAAACCGACCCATTTACTATCTATTATTTGATTGACTAATCCTTTATATTGGAATGGTTGAAGAGTCAAATGGTTTGGCAATTCCTCATGGGGGGATGAATCCAGAGAATTTTGAATTAGAGCTTTAGATTTTTGTTCATCCCTCGCCGCAATAGTATCTCGGGGTTTGCAGCGATAACTTGGTATATCTACTATACGACCATTGACTAAAATATGTCTATGATTAACTAATTGGCGAGCTCCCGGAATAGTCGGAGCCATACCCAACCGAAAAAGAATGTTATCCAGGCGCATTTCAAGTAATTGTAATAAAACCTGACCTGTTGACCCTTTTGCCTTTCCGGCGATACGAACGTATTTAAGTAATTGTCGTTCTGTAAGACCATAATGAAAACGCAATTTTTGTTTTTCTTCTAGGCGAATTCGATATTGGGATTTTTTCCCGGAACGCGATTGGTTTCTAAGATCACTTCCAGTTCTGGGCCTTTTATTAGTTAGCCCTGGTAAAGCCCCCAGGCGGCGTATTTTTTTGAAACGAGGACCTCGGTAACGCGACATAAAGACTCCTTCTTCTTATTTATATTTAATTATTAATTCTTATTGATGAAATTTCATTCTACAGAATAAACCTAAACTAAAAATGAACTAAATTCTAAATAAAGCGAAATTTACTGAAGTATTATTCTATTAAAGAATAATGAGATGAGTTGGATAAATATCCAGATCTTTATATTCTATATATAGAAAAAGAAAAGGATTCTTTTCGTGAGATAGTTGGAAATTCCTATCACATAATAAATAAATGGCTTTTGCCAAAAGAGGAAGACATTTTTTTCAATATTCTTTGAAATCAAAGATGCATTATCCATCATGTAAAACATCGAATAAAATAAATAAAATAAATAGAGAAAAGCCGACTATCGGAATCGAACCGATGACCATCGCATTACAAATGCGATGCTCTAACCTCTGAGCTAAGCAGGCTCACATAACATAAATTCCACATGCATAGGAATTCAATAAACTCTTAGAATCTTTGCTATTCACTATTATACTATTTTAATTCTTAGCTATTCATATTCGCTATTCATAATGAATATGAATATATTAAAGAATAGAATATATAATTTGGAATAACTGTTAAATATTATAGAAGATAACGATTAATCTAGCGATATAGAATTTCCTTTTTTTTATCACAATTAAATATATATTTTATTTTAATATGATTTGAATTTTGAATTCAAAATTCATAAAAAAAAAAAAAAAAGAATCGACCGTTCAAGTATTCTAAATTTCATGGGGAAATGAGTGGAAGAGAGACAGATGTATAGCGTATGTATCCACCTATATTGAATTGCCGATACAGAAATGATAAAATCGTTTTTGATTAGACCGAATATGAGCCTCCTATAGATATAGAAGATGAAAGAAGATAGACAAGAAATCAAAGACAAAGAGGAGAAAACACTTTTTCGAGACAGGAATCGGCATCTATCTAATGAATTCAATGCTACCGGTATAAAAAAAAGGGAACGAGAACGAGATCACAATGAGATTTTCATCTCAAAAAGGGGGATATGGCGAAATCGGTAGACGCTACGGACTTAATTGGATTGAGCCTTGGTATGGAAACTTACTAAGTGATAACTTTCAAATTCAGAGAAACCCTGGAATTAATAAAAATGGGCAATCCTGAGCCAAATCACGTTTTCCGAAAACAAACAAAGGTTCAGAAAGCGAAAATCAAAAAGGATAGGTGCAGAGACTCGATGGAAGCTGTTCTAACGAATGGAGTTGATTGTCTTACGTTAGTAGAGGAATCCTTCTATCGAAACTTCAGAAAGAAGGATAAACCTATATACATAATACAGAAGAATTGTTGTCAATCGATTCCATATTGAAGAAAGAATCGAATATTCATTGATC